GATTAGTAATTCACGTTCGTTTTATTTGTTTAATTGCAATTAAACTCGGCTCAATCCTAAAAGGATTGAGCCGAGTTTATCTATTGTATATACTATTTTTTATAGATACATACTTAATGTAGATATACAAATATAGATATAAAAAATCTAAAAAAAAAAAGAAGATTAAACACAACTACAATTTTGTATTTTTTGTATTGTAGTCTTGTGTCCACAAAAAATCCTATACGAAATATGGATTCTTAGGATTGTTTTATTCTTTTTTTTAAGTTTCGTGTCAGGGCTTGAACTAAGTATCCCCACTTCTTCTACCCATCCTGCATGTTGTCCTTTTCTTTTCATTCCGTATTGGAATAAAAACTTTTTTATTTTCTAGATTTTATATTAGTATACGAGATTTTACTAAAAAAGTTCTTCATATCCTTCTATTCATAAGCTCATAAGCAAAGAACAAATATTTTTTTTTTATGAGAATTTTACACAATATAAGAAAATCCTTTAGAATTGAAATTTATTAATTTCAATTACTTTACTTTTACTTAATAATCTTAGCAATTAGCAACGGTATCAATATGCTTTGCTTACTATGAATCGAAAACGAACTATTAAAAAAATTTTTTCATTTTTCATTGAATGACTATTCATCGATTGTTATTGTATTTTCATGTAAATAGAGGCCAGAAGCTCTATGAAAAAGTCGTGGTTCAATTTGATGTTTTCTAAGGGCAAATTGGAATACAGAGGCGAGCTAAGGAAAGCAATGGATAGTTTTGCTCCTATTGAAAAGACTACTATAAGTAAAGACCGTTTTATATATGATATGGATAAAAACTTTTATGGTTGGGGTGAGCGTTCTAGTTATTTCAAAAATGTTGAGCTTTTAGTTAGCTCGAAGGACATTCGGAATTTCATATCGGATGACACCTTTTTTGTTAGGGATAGTAATAAGAATAGTTATTCTATATATTTTGATATAAAAAATAAAAAATTTGAAATTAACAAAGATTTGAGTGACCTAGAATTGTTTTTTTATAGTTATTGTAGTTCTAGTTATCTGAATAATAGATCTAAAAGTGACAACGATCTGCACTATGATCCTTACATTAAGGATACTAAATATAATGATAATGGTAATAATCACATTCATAGTTGCATTGACTCTTATTTTCGTTCTCACATCTGTATTGATAGTCACTTTTTAAGCGATAGTAATACTTCTAATGAAAGTTACATTTATAATTTCATTTGTAGTGAAAGTGGAAAGATTCGTGAAAGTAAAAATTACAAGATAAGAACTAATAAGAATCGTAGTAATTTAATGAGTTCTAAGGATTTCGATATAACTAAAAACTACAATCAATTGTGGATTCAATGCGATAATTGTTATGGATTAATGTATAAGAAAGTTGAAATGAATGTTTGTGAAGAGTGTGGACATTATTTGAAAATGACTAGTTCAGAAAGAATCGAGCTTTCGATTGATCCGGGTACTTGGAATCCTATGGATGAAGACATGATCTCTGCGGATCCCATTAAATTTCATTCGAGAGAGGAACCTTATAAAAATCGTATTGACTCTGCTCAAAAAACGACAGGATTGACTGACGCTGTTCAAACAGGTACAGGTCAACTAAATGGTATTCCGGTAGCCCTTGGGGTTATGGATTTTCAGTTTATGGGGGGTAGTATGGGATCTGTAGTAGGCGAAAAAATAACTCGTTTGATCGAGTATGCTACCAATCAATGTTTACCTCTTATTTTAGTGTGTTCTTCTGGAGGAGCACGAATGCAAGAAGGAAGCTTAAGTTTGATGCAAATGGCTAAAATTTCTTCGGTTTTATGTGATTATCAATCAAGTAAAAAGTTATTCTATATATCAATTCTTACCTCTCCTACTACCGGTGGGGTGACAGCTAGTTTTGGTATGTTGGGGGATATCATTATTGCCGAACCCTATGCCTATATTGCATTTGCGGGTAAACGAGTAATTGAACAAACATTAAAAAAAGCCGTGCCGGAAGGTTCACAAGCGGCTGAATCGTTATTACATAAGGGCTTATTGGATGCAATTGTACCACGTAATCCTTTAAAAGGTGTTGTGAGTGAGTTATTTCAGCTCCATGCTTTTTTTCCTTTGAACAAAAATAAAATCAAATAGAACAGTTAGTTTATCAGCATTAAACAAAAACCCTGAAAAATAAATTTTTCTTTTGAATCATTTTTTATCGAGATTTTTGTTTACTACTTAGTATTAGGTATTAGTAAACCTCTAGCAACAAGATAAAAGGTGAATTTTGGCTTTCGGGAAGTTAAAATTAGACTAGACAAATAAAACAAAGTTCATTTTACTCTATTGCTTGCATATGTATAGATAATTTAAATAGAGATATATACAGATCTATAGAGAAGAGAGTCTTCCATCTTTTTGGATTTCCCGAAAATTCCCTGTTGTTGGATTATATTCTAATCAATTTTGTATAAAATGGAATAAAACTTTTTCTTTAATTAATGACTATTAGATTAGAAGACAAAAAGAACAATAAAGAATAATAAATCTAACAAGGGGATTATGATACATCTATTTTTTATTAATAGATGAATAAGTTACAGTTATTTAGTTTGTCGGTTCTTGTACCTTTTTTTCTATTTCTATTAGGTTCTATTCGATATATTTATATTTGCTTGTATATTAGTATTAGATATATATTTACTTAACGATACTTAGTATAATTATATAATATATATAATATAAATAATAAAAATACAAGATATTCTAAGATATCTTTAGAATTCAGAATATAACAATAACAGGTACAAATATTAAATTGAGGTATCCGTTTTATGACAACTTTCAATAACTTACCCTCTATTTTTGTGCCTTTAGTAGGCCTAGTTTTTCCGGCACTTGCAATGGCTTCTTTATTTCTTCATATTCAAAAAAATAAAATTTTTTAGATCGGATGAGACCTAAGCATATCACTCGTTTTTTTAGTTTCAAAACTTCGATTCGATAAGACCCGTTTGGTAGAATATTGTATAACACCTAGATTCCTACAAACATAACTAAAAAAAGCTCTTATGCATATGTAAACGTATTATATGGGTAAAAAAATTTGCACTCTTTTGAAAAATGGATCATCATCGGGCCGATGTATTAAATTCAAGTCAATATATTTATTTGTATGTATATAGTTATAGGGGGTCATATAAAGTAAGGGGATGTTATTATTTTATATAAAAACAATTCTATTCTATAAATTACTCCTAAGGTAAGGGTTCACAACAAAATAGTTGATGAGAGTTACTTTGAAAACAAAAAACGGAAAGTCATATTTTCTCAATTCCAAAAAATTGTATAACTGGGTCTAATATATATGAGTTGGCGATCAGAATCTATATGGATAGAATTTATAACGGGGTCTCGAAAAACAAGTAATTTCTGCTGGGCCTTTATCCTATTTTTAGGTTCATTAGGGTTCTTATTGGTTGGAACTTCCAGTTATCTTGGTAGAAATTTTATATCATTATTTGCGTCTCAGCAAATCGTTTTTTTTCCACAAGGAATTGTAATGTCTTTCTATGGGATGGCAGGTCTCTTTATTAGTTGCTATTTGTGGTGCACTATTTTGTGGAATGTGGGTAGTGGTTATGATCTTTTCGACCGAAAAGAAGGAATAGTGCGTATTTTTCGTTGGGGATTTCCTGGAAAAAGTCGTCGCATATTTTTACGATTCCTTATGAAAGATATTCAATCCATCAGAATAGAAGTTAAAGAGGGTGTTTCTGCTCGGCGTGTACTTTATATGGAAATTCGAGGTCAAGGGGCTATTCCTTTAATTCGTACTGATGAGAATTTTACTACACGAGAAATTGAGCAAAAAGCTGCTGACTTGGCTTACTTCTTGCGTGTACCAATTGAAGTATTTTGAAATGAATTCATTTTAAAAGACTAAATGCTTTGTCAGTTAGGAATAAAAAACAAAAGAATTTATTTCTTTTTTTTTTTTTCAATTGAACATTGATCTATTCTTTTTATGCTCGTTTTTTTATATATTTGATAGAAAAGAAGTTTCTTCGTCTCGAAAATAGAATAATTTTTTTTATTTAAAAAGTTTACAAAAAGTTATGTTAGTATTGATCGAAAAAAGGGGGGAATAACATCCCTGGAAATCAAAATTTTTTCTTGATTCAAATTGGAAGTGTATTATGAGTCTATTTCTGTATTCTTTCTAGATGACTAAGTATTGAATCAAAAGAAAAAGATAAAATGGCTTCATAGGCTCAATACATTCTATTCGAATTAGAATATAAACTCATGCTCGATAGAAATATTAGATCTAATAGAATCAACAAATTAAGTAGGTTCATTAACAATTCACAGATTCAAAATGGCAAAAAAGAAAACATTCAGTCCCTTTTTTTATTTTACATCTATAGTCTTTTTGCCCTGGTTGATCTCTCTCTGCTGTAATAAAAGTTTGAAAACTTGGATTACTAATTGGTGGAATACTAGACAATGCGAAACCTTTTTTAATGATATTCAAGAAAAAAGCGTTATAGAAAAATTCATACAATTAGAGGAACTATTCCAGCTGGATGAAATGATAAAGGAATACCCAGAAACCAATTTACACCAATTTCGTCTAGGAATCCACAAAGAAACGATCCAATTCGTTAAGATACACAATGAATATCGTATCCATACAATCTTGCACTTCTCGACAAATCTAATATCTTTCATTATTCTAAGTGGTTATTCCTTTTGGGGTAAGGAAAAGCTTTTTATTCTGAATTCTTGGGTTCAAGAATTCCTATATAATTTAAGTGATACAATTAAAGCTTTTTTGATTCTTTTAGTAACTGATTTATGTATCGGATTCCATTCGCCTCACGGTTGGGAACTAATGATTGGTTATATTTACAAAGATTTTGGGTTTGCTCATTATGAGCAAATTTTATCTGGTCTAGTTTCTACCTTTCCAGTCATTCTTGATACAATTTTTAAATATTGGATCTTTCGTTATTTAAATCGTGTATCTCCGTCACTTGTAGTGATTTATCATGCAATAAATGACTAAAAAATGATTAACTGATCCAATTCTAATCTTTCTTACCTTATACATCATAACCAAATCAAAGTCGTATTTACTTTACTCTTTTTACCCAGGCGAAATTCCTTGTATATTTCAAAAAAAAAATTGTATTTTTTCAGTAAAAGTAAATAGCAGAATTGTAGCTAGGGAAGTATATTATTGACCTACCTAACTTTATTGTAGAAATTTTCGGGATAAATGATTGGACCATGCAAACTAGAAATACCTTTTTGTGGATAAGGAAAGAGATTACTCGCTCCATATCTGTCTCACTCATGATATATATAATAACTTGGGCATCCATTTCAAGTGCATATCCAATTTTTGCCCAGCAGAATTATGAAAATCCACGAGAAGCAACTGGGCGTATTGTATGTGCCAATTGCCATTTAGCTAGTAAGCCCGTGGATATTGAGGTTCCACAAGCGGTCCTTCCTGATACTGTATTTGAAGCAGTTGTTAAAATTCCTTATGATATGCAACTAAAACAAGTTCTAGCTAATGGTAAAAAGGGAGCTTTGAATGTGGGAGCTGTTCTTATTTTACCGGAGGGGTTTGAATTAGCCCCCCCCGACCGTATTTCACCCGAGATGAAAGAAAAGATAGGAAATCTGTCTTTTCAGAATTATCGCCCAAATAACAAAAATATTCTTGTGATAGGCCCTGTTCCTGGTCAAAAATATAGTGAAATAACCTTTCCTATTCTTGCCCCAGACCCTGCTACTAATAAAGATGTTCACTTCTTAAAATACCCTATATACGTAGGTGGAAACAGGGGAAGGGGTCAGATTTATCCTGATGGTAGCAAAAGTAACAATACAGTTTATAATGCTACGGCAGGAGGGACAATAAGCAAAATTTTACGAAAAGAAAAAGGGGGATACGAAATAACCATAGTGGATGCAGCGAATGGGCGTCAAGTGATTGATATTATACCTCGAGGCCTAGAACTTCTTGTTTCCGAGGGTGAATCCATTAAACTCGATCAACCATTAACGAGTAATCCTAATGTGGGTGGATTTGGTCAGGGGGATGCGGAAATAGTACTTCAAGATCCATTACGTGTCCAAGGCCTTTTGTTCTTCTTAGGATCGGTTGTTTTGGCACAAATCTTTTTGGTTCTGAAAAAGAAACAGTTTGAGAAGGTTCAATTATCCGAAATGAATTTTTAGATCTGTCTATTTAGCTTTATCAAATTCTTAAAAAAGACCCAAAACAATTATGAAAAGCCTTTTTCCTCTCTTTACAGTTTCTATTTAGACCCGGTGTCAGGAATTTTTTATATCATAGTCCTAATCCTAGTATGTATCTTTATAAGAATTCACTTTATCCCTTTTATTTTTCAATACAAATTTGAAAAAACGGGAAGGGGTGTGATGTAACTCTGTCATTATTCCATTGCCCAATTTAAATTGATAGAATGTTTCATTCAATAATCAAGGGTTTTTTTCTACTATTAGAATGTAAAAATTTGACTAGATACTAAAATAAGGATAAGGAAAGCAAGCGCAGAAAAAAGGGAACCATAAATCGGCGAAACAACAAATTTTAGTGACTATAGGGAGTATTATTTGTCTTGCTAGTCTTCGACACAAGAAAAGGAATTTTAGACATACTTTTCTTGTGTCGATCTTGTCCTTCTTAATTTCATTCGAAAAAAATTCCTATTATTAGTTTACATATATAATTATTAATAATTATATATAATTTTATTAATAATAATAATATATATTAATAATAATAATATATAATTTTTATTAATTAATTAATAGGATAATAGTAGCGACTTTTTATAGTTTTTTTATTTCAATTTTTATGAAATACTAAATAAATTTTCTCTATTTAGTATAGAAAAAATTTTAATGATAGATCTAATGATAAAAAATATTGTGTCAGCTGGGAAAGCAGGAAAAGGAAATTAAGTGATCCCCCTTTTTCTTTGACTTTTTATTCTATCTTTGAAGGGTTAATAAATACTATATGTTCTCAACCTACTAATATAACTACGTTGATTTTTCAAAAACACGCTAAAAATTGTTCTGATTATTAGCAGTTCAACGGGACCCCCTCGAATCAGACAAAGAAGAGTTGGGCCCCGTTGAGTTCTTATGTTTTCACGTCTATAACTCAGTTCATCCAATTTCTACAGGGATGAACCTAATCCGGAATATGAACCATAAAAGAAAATACCTATTAAACCGATCACAAGAATACCAGCTACAGTACCTATTACCCAAAGAGGAATCCTTCCAGTAGTATCAGCCATTTATCCCGCTTCCCTCCACATTTCATCGAGTGGTCATGCTAGAAACATAAACAGTCAGAGATAATTATGATATATAATCCATCCGAATGGGATAAGAAAATTACTATTCTTTCTTTTTTATTTTATTATTCTACGCTCTTT